TAGGGAACCTCAAAGGGGCTCTATTTCATTATACATTATATTATAAAATATCATTATAAAATTATAAAATAATAATAATAAAATAATATAATTTATAAAATATTATATCTATATTCCAATTCCATTCATTTAATATCTCTTTGGAATCATTGACATAAGAGATGTCATTTATGGTCTTTTTCTTTCTATATATTTAGAGTCTATTCCAAATAGAGTCTATATGAAAGTTAAAAAATCATCATATAATAATCGAGAAATTGCAATACAAAAGAAAAGGAGGAGGTTTGTGATGATTTTGAAATTTTTTCTATTAGGTAATCCATTATCCTTATGCATGAAGATAATTAATTCCGTTGTTATAGTTGGACTCTATTATGGATTTATGACCACGTTCTCCATAGGGCCCTCTTATCTCTTCCTTCTTCGAGCTTGGGTTATGGAAGAAGGAACCGAAAAGCAGATATCAGCAACAACCGGTTTTATTATGGGACAGCTTATGATGTTTATATCAATCTATTATGCGCCTCTGCATTTAGCATTGGGTAAACCTCATACAATAACTGTCCTAGTTCTACCATATCTTTTATTTCATTTCTTCTGGAACAATAAGAAGCACTTTTTAGATTATGGATCTACTACTAGAAATTCAATACGTAATTTCAATATTCAATGTATATTCCTGAATAATTTCATTTTTCAATTATTCAACCATTTTATTTTACCAAGTTCAACACTAGCCAGATTAGTCAACATTTATCTGTTTCGATGCAACAACAAGATGTTATTTGTAACAAGTAGTTTTATTGGTTGGTTAATTGGTCACATTTTTTTTATTAAGTGGGTTGAATTGGTCTTATTCTGGATACGGCAAAATCATTCCATTCAATCTAATAAGTACCTTCTTTTAGAATTGAGAAATTCTCTGGCTCGAATCTTTAGTATTCTCTTATTTATTACTTGTGTATACTATTTAGGCAGAATGCCTTTACCTATTATTACTAAAAAGCTCAAGGAAACCTCAGCAACGGAGAAAAATGAGGAAAATGAGGAAGAAAGCAACATAGAAATAACTTCGGAACCAAAAGAAGAAGAAGAAGATTTTCTTCGGCGGATCTCTCTTCGTCCTGTTTAGTTTCTTTTGGTTCCGAAGAAAAAGAAGATCCGCACAAAATAAATGAAACGAACAAAATCCCAGTGAATGGAAAAGAAAAAACAAAGGATGAATTCCACTTTAACTTTAAAGAGACGTGCTATAAGGATAGCCCAATTTACGAAGACTCTTATCTTAATAGGTATCAAGAACAAGAATTTTTGGAATTGGAAACTAAAGAAGATAAAAATCTTTTTTGGTTTGAAAAACCACTTGTCACTTTTCTTTTCGACTGTAAACGATGGAATCGTCCATTTCGATATATAAAAAATGATCGGTTTGAAAATGCTGTACGAAATGAAATGTCACAATATTTTTTTTATACATGTCCAAGTGATGGAAAACAAAGAATATCTTTTACATATCCGCCGAGTTTATCAACTTTTTCAGAAATGATAGAACGAAAGATATCTTTGTACACAACCGAAAAACTATCCCACGAGGATAATTATTGGGTTTATACTAATGAACAAAAAAAGCACACCTTGAGCAATGAATTAATAAATCGAATAAAAACTCTAGAAAAAAAAACAGGATCCCTTGTTCCAGATGTGCTCGAGAAAAGAATCAGATTATGCAATGATGAAAATGAAAAGAAATGCTTACCTAAAATGTACGATCCTTTTTTAAACGGACCATATCGCGGAAAAATCACAAAATTATATTCACGTTCAATCAGGGATGATTTAATAACTTCTACAATCAGGGTAACTTCTACAGATGCAGAGGAGTCCATAGCAATAGTCTGGATAAATAAAATTCACAGTCTACTTTCTAATGATTCCCCAAAAAAAGAATTTAAATATCAAAAGAATCTTTTTGATGGAGAATTTTTATCGACAAATATTGGTCATTCCTTAACCTCAATCGGCGAAGTCCCATTGGAATCCCCACCCAGTCTTAATTTGAAAAAATTGTCTTTATTGGCAGAAGAAAAAAGAATTGATTCAGAAAAGCAAGCAAAATGTTTGCAATTGATATTCGATGTAGTTACAACCGATCACAATGATCAAACAATTAGAAATCAAAATAATAAATTTTTTTTTCCTGGAATAGAAGAAATCAGAAAAGAGGTTCCTCGATGGTCATACAAATTGACCGACGATTTAGAAGAACAAGAGGAAGAAAATGAAGAAGAATCAACGGAAGATCATGAAATTCGTTCAAGAAAAGCCAAACGTGTTGTAATTTATACTGATAAAGACGAAACTACCAATACTATTAGTAATACTAGTGATAGTGATAAAGCAGAAGAGGTGTCTTTGATACGTTACTCACAACAATCGGATTTTCGTCGGGATCTAATCAAAGGATCCATGCGTGCTCAAAGACGTAAAACTGTTACTTGGGAAATGTTTCAAGCAAATGTGCATTCGCCACTTTTTTTGGATCAAATAGACAAAACATTTTTTTTCTATTTTGATATCTCCGAAATGATGAATCTCGTTTTTAGGGATTGGGTGGATAGAGAATCGGAATTTCAAAATTTCGATTCTGAGGAGGAAGAAGAGACAAAAGAAAGAGAGAAGAAAAACAAGGAAAAAAAAGAGGAAAATGAACGTATAACAATATCAGAAACTTGGGATAATATTATATTTGCTCAAGCAATAAGGGGTTCGATGTTAGTAACCCAATCGATTCTTAGAAAATACATTGTATTGCCTTCATTGATAATAGCTAAAAATGTCGGCCGTATGTTATTATTCCAATTCCCCGAGTGGTACGAGGATTTGAAAGATTGGAATAGAGAAATGTATGTTAAATGCACTTATAATGGTGTTCAATTATCAGAAACAGAATTTCCAAAAGATTGGTTAACGGATGGTATTCAGATAAAAATTCTATTTCCTTTCCGTCTGAAACCTTGGCGAAAATCTAAAGTACGATCCCATCATAGAGATACAATGAAAAAAAAGGGGAAAAAAGACAATTTTTGTTTTTTAACAGTCTGGGGAAGAGAAGCGGAACTCCCCTTCGGTTCTCCTCGAAAACAACCTTCTTTTTTTGAACCTATTTTGAAAGAGCTAAAAAAAAAAATTAGAAAAGTGGAAAAAACATTTTATCTTTCTCTAGTTCTAAGAGTCTCTAAAAAAACGAGAAAATGGTTTTTAAAGATTTCAAAAGAAAAAACAAGATGGGTTAACAAAACAATTCTAGTTATAAAACGAATAATGAAAGAACTTGAAAAAATAAACCCAATTTTATTATTTGGATTGGGGAAAGAAAAAGTATATGAATCGGATGAAAATAGAAAAGATTCTATAATCAGTAATAAGATTACCGACAAATTAACCATTCGAATTCAATCCACGAATTGGACAAAACGTTCACTTATAGAAAAAAAAATAAAAGATCTTGCTGATAGGACAACCACAATCAGGAATCAAATAGAACAAATCACAAAAGACAAGAAAAAAATAATTCTAACTCCAGATATAAGTATTAGCCCTAACCAGACAAATTGTGCTGATAAAAATTCAGCATTGCAAAAACATATTTGGCAAATATTCAAAAGAAAGAGTACCCGATTAATACGTAAATTATACTACTTTCTCAAATATTTCATTGAAAAAATATACAGCGATATCCTTCTATGTACCATTAATATTCTTAGGACCAATGCACAACTTTTCCTTGAATCAACAAAAAAAACGATCAATAAATTCTTTTACCACGATGAAACAAATCAAAAAGGGATTGATCAAACAAATAAAAATAAAATTCACTTTATTTCGACAATGAAAAAGTCGCTTTCTAATATTAATAATAAGAATTCAAACATTTATTGTGACTTATCTTCTTTGTCACAAGCCTATGTATTTTATACATTATCACAAGTTCAAGTTAATAACAAGTATTACTTGAAATCCGTACTTCAATATCACGGGATCCATCTTTTTCTTAAAGATAGAATCAAGGATTGTTGTGGGACACGAGGACTATTTGATTCCAAACCAAAGCATAAGAAAGTTTATAAGTCTGGAATGAATAAATGGAAAAACTGGTTAAAGAATCATTATCAATACAATTTATCTCAAACTCAATGGTCTCGATTAGTACCACAAAAATGGAGAAAAAAAGTCAATCAACGTTGTACAACTCAAAAAAAAGACTCAATAATATTGGATTCATATAAAAAAAACCAATTAATTCATTACGTGAAACAAAATTATTACGGAAAAGAAAAATTCAAAAAAAACTACAAATATGATCTTCTAGCACATAAATATATGAATTATGAGGATGGAGGGGACTCATATATTTATGCATCGCCATTACAAGTAAACAGAGACCAAAAATTTCCATATAATTTCAATACACAGAAAACACAGAAACCCGAATCATTTTATGTACTAGTAGATATAGATATTAGTGATTATCTAGGAGAAGAATCTAGTCTATATGGAGAAAAAAATCTGGATAGAAAATACTTTGATTGTAGAATTCTCCGGTTTTGTTTTAGAAAAAATATCGATATTGATACCTGGACTAATATTGATACCTGGACTAATATGCATATTGGTACCAATAAAAAAAAAAATACTAAAGCTGGAACTAATAATTCTCAAAAAATTTATAAAAATATTTATCCTCTCACAATTCATCAAAAAACAAAACCATCCAATAAAAGAAAAAAACTTTTTGATTGGATGGGAATGAATAAAGAAAGGCTATATCGTCCCATATCAAATCTGGAATCTTGGTTCTTCCCAGAATTTGGACTACTTTATGATGCATATAAGCTTAAACCATGGATTATGCCAATCCAATTTCTTCTTTTAAACATTCATAGAAATAAAAATATTAGTCAAAATAAGAACATCAACGGAAATCAAAAAAAGGATCTTAATCTACGATCTAATAAAAAAGAATATCTTGAATTAGAGAATCATAACCAACAAGAAAAGAAACAAAAGCAAAAGCTAAAACTAAGAGATCTTGGATCAGATACACAACAAGATACACAAAAACAAAAGAAAAAAGAAGATATTGAAAAAAATTATACGGAATCAACCATTAAAAAACGTAGAAAAAAAAAACAATTCAAGAGTAAGAAGGAAGCAGAACTAGATTTATTCTTGAAAAAATATTTAATTTTTCAATTAAGATGGGATGATTCTTTGAATCAAAGAATGATCAACAATATCAAGGTATATTGTCTACTACTTAGACTGATAAATCTAAAGGAAATTGCTATATCCTCAATTCAAAGAAGAGAGATGCTTCTAGATGTAATGTTGATTCAAAAAGATCTATCTCTTACAGAATTGATAAAAAGGGGAATGTTTATTATTGAACCGGTTCGTCTCTCTAAAAAATGGGATGAAGAATTTATTATATATCAAACCATAGGTATTTCATTGATCAATAAGAGTAAACAACAAACTGAAACTGGTATAAGATCTGAAACTGATAGAAGATATATAAAAGAAAAATATCTTGATGAGAGTCCTTTTGAGAAATCCATTTCACAACATAGCACTATGCTTGTGGATGAAGACAAAAATAATTATGATTTATTTGTTCCTGAAAATATTCTATCTACTAGACGTCGTAGAGAGTTGAGAATTCTAATTTGTTTCAATTCCTGGAAAGGGAATGTTGTAGACGTAGATAGAAATCTGATATTTTTCAATGAAAAAAACACCATAAGAAACTGTGGACAGTTTTTGAAAAAAGACAAGCATTTTAATACAAATGCAAATAAAAACAAATTAATTAAATTAAAATTGTTTCTTTGGCCTAATTATCGATTAGAAGATTTAGCTTGTATGAATCGGTATTGGTTTGATACCAATAATGGTAGTCGTTTCAGTATGTCAAGAATACGGATGTATCCACAATACGATTCAGAATTAATTGATAGTATATTTAAATAGTATAAATAGTAGTATAAAATAAATAGTATATCTTTAAGTAGTATATTTAATTTAAATAGTATACTTAATATTTTATTTATTTATAAATATAAATAAATAAAATATTATAATTATAAATATTAATAAGTAAAATCAATAAATAAAATAATAAATAAACATGTATAAATAAATATAATAAAAATATATATTTTTATTATATTTATTTAAATTTAATTTATTTTATTATATTTTATTATTTATTGTATATATATTATATATATATATTATTATTATATGTATGTGTAGTGCGTAGTGCGTGAGTGAGACATTCGATATACGAAGGCCGAAAGATATACACATATGTTGTGTTACATTATGATACATGATACTAAATTTAATGGCTTATCAACTAAATCTAGAAATGAATCGGTAAAATCTTCTTAGGTACAATACAAAGAAATCATTCCCTTTGGTGAGTGCAGAAATATATTATACCTTTCTATCCAAATCAAAAAAATTCAAATTTGATTTGGATAGAAAAAATAGTATCGTATATATAAGAGTAAGAGAAAACCATTTTTGTGTTTACCAGAAAATGACCGACATTATTATTTCTGATCAGTAAAAAAAAAATGGAAAATTCTTTTATGGTCAAAAATTCATTTATCTCAATTATTTCACAAGAACAAGAAGAAAAAGAAGAAAACAGGGGGTCTGTCGAATTTCAAGTATTCAGTTTCACCAATAAGATACGGAGACTTACTTCACATTTGGAATTGCATAAAAAAGATTTTTTATCTCAGAGGGGTTTACAAATAATTCTGGGAAAACGTCAACGGCTGCTGGCGTATTTGTCAAAGAAAAATAGAGTACGTTATAAGAAATTAATTAATCAGTTGGATATTCGAGAGCCAAAAACTCGTTAATTCAAAGATTCGTTTAAATTATTTTTTTTTTTAGATTTTTATATTTTGTTTGATTTTGACCGAACCTCGTTTTGAAAAATTCATAGAATAATGAATTGGGGAAAAAAGATATGACTGTACCGGCTACAAGAAAAGATCTTATGATAGTCAATATGGGTCCTCACCACCCATCAATGCACGGTGTTCTTCGACTGATCGTTACTCTCGATGGTGAAGATGTTATTGACTGTGAACCCATACTAGGTTATTTACACAGAGGAATGGAAAAAATTGCGGAAAACCGAACAATTGTACAATATTTGCCTTATGTAACGCGTTGGGATTATCTAGCTACTATGTTCACAGAAGCAATAACAGTAAATGCACCAGAACAATTGGGAAATATTCAAGTACCTCAAAGAGCCAGCTATATCAGAGTAATTATGCTAGAGCTGAGTCGTATAGCTTCTCATTTGTTATGGCTTGGACCTTTTATGGCAGATATTGGCGCACAGACTCCCTTTTTTTATATTTTCAGAGAGAGGGAATTGATATATGATCTATTTGAAGCTGCCACAGGTATGCGAATGATGCATAATTATTTCCGTATCGGAGGAGTAGCTGCTGATTTACCTCATGGCTGGATAGATAAATGTTTGGATTTTTGCGATTATTTTTTAACAGGAGTTGACGAATATCAAAAACTTATTACGCTAAATCCCATTTTTTTAGAACGAGTTGAAGGAGTGGGCATTATTGGGGGAGAGGAAGCAATAAACTGGGGCTTATCAGGACCAATGTTACGAGCTTCCGGAATCCAATGGGATCTTCGTAAAGTTGATCAATATGAGTGTTACAATGAATTCGATTGGGAAGTCCAATGGCAAAAAGAAGGAGACTCATTAGCTCGTTATTTAGTACGAATCGGTGAAATGACGGAATCCATAAAAATTATTCAACAGGCTCTAGAAGGAATTCCGGGGGGACCCTATGAAAATTTAGAAGTCCGACGCTTTGATAAAGCAAAAGATTCCGAATGGAATGATTTTGAATATAGATTCATTAGTAAAAAACCTTCGCCAAATTTTGAATTGTCAAAACAAGAACTTTATGTCAGAGTAGAAGCCCCAAAGGGAGAATTAGGCATTTTTCTGATAGGAGATCAGAGTGTTTTCCCTTGGAGATGGAAAATTCGTCCGCCAGGTTTCATCAATTTGCAAATTTTGCCTCAGCTAGTTAAAAGAATGAAATTGGCTGATATCATGACGATACTAGGTAGTATAGATATTATTATGGGAGAGGTTGATCGTTGAAATGATAATTGATATAACAGAAGTACAAACTATCAATTCTTTTTCTAGATCGGAATTCTTAAAAGAGGTTTATGAACTTATATGGTTCTTTGTCCCTATTTTTATTCTGATATTTGGAATCATAATAGGTGTATTAGTAATTGTATGGCTAGAAAGAGAAATATCCGCAGGGATACAGCAACGTATTGGACCTGAATATGCCGGTCCATTAGGAATTCTTCAAGCTTTAGCGGATGGTACCAAGCTACTTTTTAAAGAGGATCTCCTACCGTCTAGAGGGGATAGTCGTTTGTTCAGTGCCGGGCCAACAATAGCGGTCATATCTATTTTACTAAGTTATTTAGTAATTCCTTTTGGGTATCACCTTGTTCTAGCCGATCTCAGTATAGGTGTTTTTTTATGGATCGCCATTTCAAGTATTGCTCCTATTGGACTTCTTATGTCAGGATATGGGTCGAATAATAAATATTCTTTTTCAGGTGGTCTACGAGCTGCTGCTCAATCCATTAGTTATGAAATACCATTAACTCCATGTGTGTTATCAATATCTCTACGTGTGATTCGTTAGAACATGAACTTTTCCTTATTTTTTTTTTTTTTTTAAGAAAGGGATTAAATGTATTGAATAAATATAGTTTTTTTTTATTCATCATTCAGATTTAGGTCAATAGGTTAAACTAGATAGTCATATGAGTGAAACAAAACAGCTTATAAATTCGCAGTAAGAAAATGCATTCTCATTCCCTATGTACAAGAGTAAAGTGGAAGTAAACATAAGCAGTGTAAATTGTTTACCCCAAGGTTGAAATTGCTTGATTAGTCTTCATGTCTTGAAGCGGGTACAAAGGATCAACTGTATGGAGTTTCAACTATAGTCTTGTACGTATTACCATATGGGAGATTAATCAAAAATGAGTGGACAAGTAGGAACACCAAGATACGCAAAAGATTAGTAATAGAGATAATGTAATGTATGTAAAGTCTCAAAAGAGGCATTTACGCATAAAATGAATCAAAATAAGGGCTTTAAGTTGGTAGAAATGATAAAGCAGTACTTCCTTATAGGATTCCGATCTAGAGTATGCTCCTATTCACTGATTAAAGAAATGACTATCAAGAACGAATTAATCCTCTTTTTTCAGAGTACCCCCTCTCTCTTCTGAGAAACAAGAACAGGAACAAAAGAAACAGAATGCAATATATGGAATGGGAAAATAACTGAATAATAAAAAATATCTTTAGTTATTCTTTCTTTACTGTATCCATACATATGCAATTCTTACAAAAATTCATGAATTAGTGGCTAATTCTTTCTTTTTCTCGTAATCCAATAAAAAAGATGGGTCGAACTGTCTCGTCTATTTACAAAAATGAGTATTTTATTGAAGTAATAAATTATTACTGAACAAAGAAAATTTCTTTTTAAGAGAATGAGATCAATTCGGAAGCGCTTTTTCTAGCAAACAGAATTACCTCGGTCTAATTTTGGACTCTCCAATCTATCTTCATTCTATTTTTTCCCCAATAGATAATTAATGTTAATACCGAACTAGTCCTTATATTTATTTGTGGCCGTAGAGGAGCCGTATGAAACTGAGGTTTCATGTACGGTTCTGGAATAGCGACGGAAACAGTGATGTTATCGCCGACTATAATTATCTAACAGTTCAAGTACAGTTGATATAGTTGAGGCCCAGTCAAAATATGGTTTTTGGGGGTGGAATCTGTGGCGTCAGCCTATAGGATTTATAGTTTTTTTAATTTCGTCTCTAGCAGAATGTGAGAGATTACCTTTTGATTTACCAGAAGCAGAGGAAGAATTAGTAGCAGGTTATCAAACCGAATATTCAGGTATCAAATACGGTTTGTTTTACGTCGCTTCTTATCTAAATTTATTAGTTTCTTCATTATTTGTAACAGTTCTTTACTTAGGTGGGTGGAATTTTTCTCTTCCGTACATATTTCTTCCTGAACTTTTCGGAATAAATAAAATAGAGGGGATCTTTGGAATGATAATTGGTATCTTTATTACATTAGCTAAAGCCTATTTGTTCCTGTTTATTCCTATCACAACAAGATGGACTTTGCCTAGGATGAGAATGGACCAACTATTAAATCTTGGATGGAAATTTCTTTTACCTATTTCTCTAGGTAATCTATTATTGACAACTTCTTCTCAACTTGTTTCACTATAAATATAAATAACAGAATACAATAACGCTATTCTAGATGCATAACCTCTCTCAAACAAGAGAAAGAAATATTAATTTCTTTATTTCATGGATATATACGATATGTTTCCTATGGTGACTGGATTCATGAATTATGGTCAACAAACAGTACGAGCTGCAAGGTATATTGGTCAAGGTTTTATGATTACCTTATCCCATGCAAATCGTTTACCCGTAACTATTCAATATCCTTATGAAAAATCAATCACATCAGAGCGTTTCCGGGGTCGAATCCATTTTGAATTCGATAAATGTATTGCTTGTGAAGTATGTGTTCGTGTATGTCCTATAGATCTACCCGTTGTAGATTGGAGATTGGAAACAGATATTAAAAAGAAACAATTGCTTAATTATAGTATTGATTTCGGGGTCTGTATATTTTGTGGTAACTGTGTCGAGTATTGTCCAACAAACTGTTTATCAATGACTGAAGAATATGAACTTTCTGCTTATGATCGCCACGAATTGAATTATAATCAAATTGCATTGGGTCGGTTACCAATATCAATAATAGGAGATTACACAATTCAAACAATTATGAATTTAACTCAAATCAACAAAGTAGACAAGGATAAACCTCTTCATTCAAGGACGATTACCAATTAGTATTAGTAAGATTCTTTTTTTGATATATTTGATTATATTTGATATATATTTGTTGATTTGATATAATATATAATATATATATTTATATTTATTTATATTTGTATATATATATTATTATATATATATTATATATATTTGATATATATAATTTATATATAATAATAATAATATAATATAATAATATAATTAAAATAATTAAAAATATAGATATATAAAAAATAAATAAAAATAATGTAAATATATCTACATTAATCCACTACATAAATTCACACTGAATTAAAAAATTGAGATTTAATTCAATTAGAGATGTAGCATATACAAGAAAAAGCAAATAGGGTAACTTTTTTTCCTGGATTATTCAAAAAAAAAGGTCATAAAAAATTTCAACTTATCTATATTTTATACATTATACATAATGGATTTAACTGGACTAATACATGATATTCTTGTAGTATTTCTGGGATCAGCTCTTATATTGGGGGGCTTAGGAGTAGTTTTACTTACCAATCCAATTTATTCTGCCTTTTCTTTGGGATTGGTTCTTGTTTGTATATCCTTATTCTATATTCTATTGAACTCCTATTTTGTAGCTGCTGCACAGCTCCTTATTTATGTGGGAGCTATAAATGTCTTAATCATATTTGCTGTGATGTTCATGAAGGGTTCAGAATATTCCAATGATTTCTATCTTTGGACCGTGGGGGATGGGGTCACTTCGTTGGTTTGTACAAGTATTCTTTTTTCACTAATTACTACTATCCCAGATACATCATGGTACGGGATTATTTGGACTACAAAATCAAACCACATTATAGAGCAGGACCTTATAAGTAACGTTCAACAAATTGGGATTCATTTATCAACAGATTTTTTTCTTCCATTTGAACTCATTTCTATAATTCTTTTAGTTGCCTTGATAGGTGCAATTACTATGGCTCGTCAATAATAAAATACTAATTAGTAATAATTAGTATTATATAATAAATACTTAAATACTAAATACTTAGTATTAATTAATTACTTAAGATTAACGCTCCAAAAAAAGAGGCTTTTTTGTCATGTGTTATTGTTAGGACATTTATTTCCCTTCAAATATATTTTGATATTTATAGTTCATATATGAATGATATTAATCTAAGAGACCTGTATATAAAAAGTATTCCAAGATATTTGATTCTACCTTTTCTTCTATCTCTTCTATCGTGAATGCTTTCTTTTGTCCTGGATTTTGTCCTGGAATTATGACTTTCTGAAATTATTATTTTAGAAAAAACTTTAAGTAGTTGAATTGTTTGTTGAAATCAATTGAGATTGATAAGGAGTTAGTCAATGATGTTTGAGCATGTACTTTTTTTGAGTGCATATTTGTTTTCTATCGGTATTTATGGATTGATCACAAGTCGAAGCATGGTTAGAGCACTTATGTGTCTTGAGCTTATACTAAATTCGGTTAATATTAATCTTGTCACATTTTCTGATTTATTTGATAATCGACAATTAAAAGGAGACATTTTCTCGATCTTTGTTATAGCTATTGCAGCGGCTGAAGCGGCTATTGGTCTAGCTATTGTTTCGTCGATCTATCGTAACAGAAAATCAACGCGTATCAATCAATCAAATTTGTTGAATAAATAGTTCTAATGATATAACAAAATTGTAATCAATAATTATATACATATAATTTAATACTCATAAATAGAATAAAATAAATAAAAAAAAAATACATATCATATACTAATTACATATGCCAAGATAATAAATAAAATACATATATACTATACAAACAAACCATATATTTATCATGTATAATTATATAATATGTATGTGTAATATTACTAAGTATGATATAATAATATAATGGATAATAAATAAACTGAATAATAAATAATATTTTAAACTGACTGAATAGTAAATAATATATACTAATACTAACTGAATCTGAAATGGAAATTAATTATATATTAATTATATAATTATATATTAATTATATTATTAATTATTATAATATTATTTTATTAAATTTAATTTTAAAATTAAATTTAATAAATAAAAGAAAAAATCAAATAAAAATAAATAATATATAACATAATTAGGTATTAAATAAAATAACTAAGTTAAGTAAAATAAGACAAAAGAAAGAATAAATAACTAAAATATTATTTATAATTACTTACTAAAAATCACTTACTATAAAATATTTTTTATAATTATTAAATTAAAGTTTGTAATTAACTAAATATTTACAACATAATTAACTAAACTAAAGTAGTATTTACAACTATTTTTTTTATATTTATTTATATTTTATTGTAATTATATATTTATTTATTTATTGTAATAATATTAACAATATTAAATAATAATTAATTAAATAATAAAAAATATAATAATATTAAAATTAAATATAATATTATAATTCATAATATTATGTTTATAGTTCATAATATTATGTTCATAATATTTTATGGTTTATAATAAAATATGATTAATTAGTAGTAATACTAATTGGTACTAACATAATTAATATTATTTTATCAGTTATATTCACCGATTTTTATAGTTTTACTTTATTAGTATTAGTTAATATTAGCATGTAATATGGACAATTTGTATCACTATGTTTGGTGAAATAGAAATCAAAGTCTCTTGGCCCTCTTCTCATGAACAGATCCAGAAGTATATAGATTCTAAAAAAAAATTCTGGTAAACCACTGATTCGTCTGGTGTCTACAATATATGGATTTATTTATTATTGATTTTACCAGAACCAGATCGAAAATTTTTATGTTCAAAACTGAAGCTTATAGATCCAATGTCACATTCAGTAAAGATTTATGATACATGTATAGGGTGTACTCAATGTGTACGGGCCTGCCCTACGGATGTTTTGGAAATGATACCTTGGCCGGGATGTAAAGCTAAGCAAATTGCCTCCGCTCCAAGAACTGAGGACTGTGTAGGTTGTAAGAGATGTGAATCCGCTTGTCCAACAGATTTTTTGAGTGTCCGTGTTTATTTATGGCATGAGACAACTCGCAGTATGGCCCTAGCTTACTGATACGTTATAAAAAAATCCACTTGAATCATTTGATTCCTCTTTACTGAAAAAAACCCGCGCTCAAAATTAAATAAAAAATATTTTATTGATATTGAGTACGGGTTTTTCTGGTCAAAGCGTATCTTGTTTTTATCACGAGTTTTTTTCCTTGGTTAACAATAATTATTGTTTTTCCTATATTTGCGGGCTCTTCCATTTTTTTTCTCCCGCATAGGGGAAATAAGGTAGTTCGCTGGTATACTATGGGTATTTGTTTATGGGAACTTCTTATAACGACCTATGCATTCTGTTATCATTTTCAATTGGACGATCCGTTAATCCAATTAGAAGAGGATTTTAAATGGATAAATATTTTTGATTTTCACTGGAGACTTGGAATCGATGGACTTTCGATAGGACCCATTTTATTGACAGGATTTATCACTACTTTAGCTACTTTAGCGGCTTGGCCCGTTACTCGAGATTCGCGATTGTTTCATTTCCTGATGTTAGCAATGTACAGTGGTCAAATAGGATCATTTTCTTCTCGAGACCTTTTACTTTTTTTTATTATGTGGGAGTTAGAATTAATTCCTGTTTATTTACTTTTATCCATGTGGGGGGGGAAAAAACGTCTGTACGCGGCTACAAAATTTATTTTATACACTGCCGGGGGTTCCATTTTTCTTTTAATAGGAGTTCTAGGTATGGGTTTATATGGTTCTAATGAACCAACATTAAATTTTGAAACATTAGCTAATCAATCGTATCCCGTAGCATTGGAAATAATATTATATTTTGGCTTCTTTATTGCTTATGCTGCCAAATCACCGATTATACCCCTACATACATGGTTACCAGATACCCACGGGGAAGCACATTACAGTACATGTATGCTTCTAGCTGGAATCTTATTAAAAATGGGAGCATATGGATTGATTCGGATCAATATGGAATTTTTATCCCACGCTCATTCCATATTTTCACCATGGTTGGTAATAGTGGGAACAATACAAATAATTTATGCCGCTTCAACCTCTCTCGGTCAACGCAATTTAAAAAAGAGAATAGCCTATTCTTCTGTATCTCACATGGGTTTCACAATTATAGGAATTGGTTCGATAACCAACACAGGACTTAATGGAGCTATTTTACAATTACTCTCTCATGGATTTATTGGTGCTGCCCTTTTTTTCTTGGGGGGAACAAGTTGTGATAGAATACGTCTTGTTTATCTTGATGAAATGGGAGGGATATCCATTCCAATGCCAAAAATCTTTACTATGTTCAGTAGTTTCTCAATGGCTTCTCTTGCATTGCCAGGAATGAGTGGTTTTGTTGCGGAATCAGTAGTATTTTTTGGAATAATTACCAGTCCAAAATATCTTTTAATACCAAAAATACTAATTACTTTTGTAATGGCAATTGGAATGATATTAACTCCTATTTATTCATTATCTATGTTACGCCAGATGTTCTATGGATATAAGTTATTCAATCTTCCAAATTCTTTTTTTGTAGATTCTGGACCACGAGAACTATTTGTTTCGATCTGTATTTTTCTACCCGTAATAGCGATTGGTATTTATCCTGATTTGGTTATTTCATTATCAGTTGACAAGGTACAAGCTATTCTATCTAATTATTACGATAGATAGTCTTCATGAATAAAACAGAAAGTCATTATGGGAAGTGAATTAGAATTGTAATGGGATGCATTACATCTCAAGTTTTTTTGAGAACCGTTTAACTCAAAAAGTCAAATGGTTCTCAAAAAAACTTACACAAACTTTCTTTATCTGTGGGACGATTTTTTTTTATTTATTCTTCAATAAGTTTATTCAATTAGATGCTAAATTAAATTGGTATCTAATCTAAGTTAATATGAATGAACCATAACTATGCAGTCCTATTCCTAATAGATTAACCCCAAAATAACATATCCAAATTATTAGAAATCCTATAGAAGCCACAATTGCCGAATTTGTACCTTGCCAACTTTGGGTTGTTCTAGTATGTGAATAAATCGCATATATGGTCCAAGTAATAAATGCCCAAGTTTCTTTAGGGTCCCAATTCCAATAGGATCCCCATGCCTCATTAGCCCATACTGCTCCAGAGAGAATACCCATAGTTAAAAAAATAAATCCTAGACTAATGACACGAGAACTCCAATAATCCAATCTTTGTATCAATTGATATTTGTAATAATTTTTAAAAGAAGAAAAAGAAGTATTTTGTAAAACATTTCCATTTTCATTCAAGTATTCGATCTCACCAAAGAAAAATGACCTAATTAATAAATTCTTGTTTTCACCAAAACTTTCGATATTTTTTCGAAATGTAATGACTAGAAGAGCAATTGAAAATAAGGATCCAACTAAGAGAGCTGCGTAACTCAATAACATCATACTTACATGCATCATTAACCAATGGGACCGTAGAGCAGGTACTAATATTGTGGATTGATGCATTTCAGTTGAAAGACCCGAAGTAGCAAAGCCTTGAGTAAAAATAGCACTTGGTATGGTTATTGTGCTTAAATCGTTTTTATTTTTATGATTCCATATTTTAGGAATCATATGAATTATAGCGAAACTCCACGAAAGGAACATTAATGATTCGTATAAATTACTTAATGGGAAATGTCCCGAATAAATCCAACGAATAACTAATAATCCTGTTATCGAAAAAAAAGTAGCTATCATCCCCTTTTCCGACGAATCACATAATCCTACGATTTCGTGGACTAAAAAGGTCATCAAATGAATCGTAATTACAATTGAAATGATCGAAAAAGAGATATGATTTAAGATATGTTCTAAAGTTACAAATATCATAGAAGGAGTCCAATTACATACAGAATTCAAATCAGGAATTAAATAAATTATAAGATCTATATTTTATTTTTAGAGGATGCCGCCACTCGGACTCGAACCGAGATGCTCTAGCACTGCTTCCTAAGAGCAGCGTGTCTACCGATTTCACCATGGCGGCTTGCTTGAAATAATAATAGCTCATTCATCTTGAATCGTCGAGATTCAAGGATTTAATGTAATATTGTTTAAATTGAAATTAATAAATTAATTATAATATTTAAAATATTTACATATTACATATTACGTAACTTGGTATCATTAAATTGTATTACTAATTGTATTCCTTGTTGCGTATAGCATTTATGGGAAGATTTATCAAACAAATCAATTAGGTATTGGACTAGACATATAACAAAAAAAGTTGCAATCTCTATTGTAATTTACTTTTCACAAAAAGTTAGTTGCGGTAAGTCAAAATTACTATCTCACAAAATTCTAGTATAATGAAAAAAAAAAATGAAACTTCGTATATTATTTTTCTATTTTTTCTTTTAATTTAAATTAAAAGAAAAAATAGAAAAATAATATAATAATAGTAAAAACCAGTATAGTTATAATAGACAGAGAAAATCTTCTTCTACATGCCACAATTGAAGAATTTAAAACAAAACACAAATTAATTTAATGCGACTCATTCGTCTTATAAAATAAATAAAAGTTTTAATTATTTATTAATTATTTGAACTATGTCAATTCAGATTAGTCCAAGGCCTTATTACTTGTTTGTCGCACAAAAAAACTTTTTGAATGTCTTGTGGATACTGATTTAGCTAAAGAAAAAGCCTTTAGCGCAGCCAAATATCCTTTTTTCTTCCAAATACTTTTACGAATACGTTTTTTTGACATAGAAGTACGTTTTTTTGGAACTGCCATTCAAAAAAAAAGAGTTAGTCATTTTTATTATTGGATGTGAAAGACATGTATTGTTCAAAAAGGGTCGGCTTTTTTCATTATTTATTATCTATACTTTACTTAACTTATTACATAGATAACAATTTTTCATAACATACAAAAATAGTTTCTTACCTAACAAACAAAAAAATATATTGTATTGATTTGTTTTGTGCACATCCCATACAGTTTTTGTACTAGAAAAGAAAATTTCCTTTGATAATAATCTTTTCTTATTTTAGTTTATTTTTATGCTTTTTATTTTTCGTATATTACATACAAATACAATCTTCAAATCAAAAAAAACTAGTATTGATTGTTTTGTTATCTTTATTTTATAGCCCCATTTGAATCTGTGTTTACGGTATCTATTACCACTAAAAAGAAATTGATTGCCATTCAGAAAGAACAAAAAAGTTTCCAACTCATATTTGTTTGATTTTAGTCTGATATTTTTATAACACATTTAATAAATAAAAAATATTAAGACTCTTTCCCCATCTCCTTATATAATTTTAAATTATTTAAATTTGATTTTCTATTAATTTAATTGATCAATTTCAGAGTACCTATTCATAATTTAAATTTAAATAGAAAATCAAACTATTATAGTTAGTCTCTTAATTAAACAAGACATTACTGGATAAAGGTAATTTTAGTAATATCTAGTAATATCTTATTTCAGTTCTATGCCAACTAAGAAATATTGTAGGATTCTATTTACGATAAGCATAAGTTTTCCTATTGAATTGGAATTCAATCAATCAGTTCCACAGTGAATTAGATAATTACTTTAAATATATTAACTATAATAGATAATAAAGTTTCTTTTTTTATTGAATTCTGTTATGTTATTAGCAGATACTGGATCCATATCTGAACCAAGTACTTTATTTTGTGTTGGTGGAACTTTTTTTTACTATACTATATGGTTATAAATCATCAAAACGGTAGAATAATTAAAAATTTTATATTTTTTGGATCTTAATTTAAATTTAATAAAAATCTATCTTTAGTGAATAACCAGGTAATAATCTTTACCTAGTCATTTGGTCATATCATTTGATCAAACGAATTGGAGCTTTTTGAATTATTTAATAATATATGGGAAAAATCAGATCAATTAAGAATTAAAATCTTTGAGTTTTTCATAAATTTTTTGCTGATTTCTTTTATTCTTGTTCTTTCCGAAATAGAAATAGATAAGAGTTGGTGAATCGGAAACAATTATAATTAAATTAATAATAAAAAAAAATTTAAAATTTGCTTTCTTATGGAACATACATATCAATATGCATGGATAATACCTTTCCTTCCACTCCCTATTACTATGTCAATAGGATTTGGACTTCTACTTGTTCCAACAGCAACAAAAAATATTCGTCGTATGTGGGCTTTTCCTAGTGTTTTACTGCTAAGCATAGCTATGATTTTTTCGGCCAATCTGTCTATTCAACAAATAAATGGAAGTTTCATTTATCAATATCTATGGTCTTGGACCATCAACAATGATTTTTCTTTAGAATTCGGATACTTTATTGATCCGCTTACTTCCATAATGTTAATATTAATCACTACTATTGGAATTATGGTTCTTATTTATAGTGACAATTATATGTCTCATGATCAAGGATATTTGAGATTTTTTGCTTATATGAGTTTTTCCAATGCTTCAATGTTGGGATTAGTTACTAGTTCCAATTTGATACAAATTTATATTTTTTGGGAATTGGTAGGAATGTGTTCGTATTTATTAATAGGTTTTTGGTTCACACGACCAATTGCAGCAAGTGCTTGCCAAAAAGCTTTTGTAACCAATCGTGTAGGGGATTTTGGTTTGTTATTAGGAATCTTAGGTTTTTATTGGATAACAGGAAGTTTTGAATTTCGGGATTTGTTCGAAACATTTAATAAGTTGATTCATAATAATGAGGTTAATTCCTTATTTGCTACTCTGTGTGCCTTCCTATTATTCCTCGGTGCAGTTGCTAAATCCGCACAATTCCCCCTTCACATATGGTTACCTGATGCCATGGAGGGACCTACTCCTATTTCGGCTCTTATACATGCTGCTACTATGGTAGCGGCGGGAATTTTTCTTGTGGCTCGGCTTCTTCCTCTTTTCACAGGCATACCTTACATAATGAATCTCATTTCTTTGATAGGTGTAATAACACTATTATTTGGAGCGACTTTGGCTCTTGCTCAAAGAGATATTAAAAGAAGTTTAGCCTATTCTACAATGTCTCAATTGGGTTATATTATGTTAGCCCTAGGGCTAGGTTCTTATCGAGCTGCTTTATTTCATTTGATCACTCATGCCTATTCTAAAGCATTATTGTTTTTGGGATCCGGATCTATTATTCATTCAATGGAACCCCTTGTTGGATATTCACCCGATAAAAGTCAGAATATGGTTCTTATGGGTGGTTTAACAAGATATGTTCCAATTACAAGAACTACGTTTTTATTAGGTACACTTTCTCTTTGTGGTATTCCACCTCTTGCTTGTTTTTGGTCCAAAGACGAAATTATTAGTGAAAGTTGGTTGTATTCACCAATTTTCGCAGTAATAGCTTGTTTTACAACAGGACTAACTGCATTTTATATGTTTCGGGTGTATTTACTTACCTTTGAAGGGTATTTACATGTTCATTTTCAAAATTATAGTGGAACTCAAAATAGCTCATTTTATTCAATATCTTTATGGGGAAAAGAAGCACCTAAGGTGGTTAACATAAATTTACTTTTCTCGACGACAATGAATAATAATGAAAGCGTTTATTTTTTTCCTAAAAATACATATCAATTTGATGGGAATGTAATAAATCGGATGCGATACTTTAACTTTACTACTCGTTTTTTGAAAAAATATACTTCTATGTATCCCCACGAATCCGACAATACTATGTTATTTCCTTTGCTTATATTGGTAGTATTTACTTTGTTCGTTGGATTCATAGGAATTGCTTTTGGTCAAGGGGAAATAAATTTTGATCTATTATCAAAATGGTTGGCTCCATCAAAAAATCTTTTACATCCAAATTCGGACTATTCCGTAGACTGGTATGAATTTTTGACAAATGCATTTTTTTCAATAAGTATAGCTTTTTTCGGAATTTTTGTGGCATCCATTTTTTATGGATCTGCTTATTCATCTTTCAAAAATTTGGACTTAATCAATTCATTTGTTAAAATAGGTCCTAAAAAAAGAGTTTTTTTGGACCAAATAGTAAATGTTGTATACAATTGGTCGTATAATCGTGGTTATATAGATTTTTTCTACACAAGGGTCGTAACCCGAAGTATAAGAGGATTAGCTAAACTAACTCATTTTTTTGATAGATGCATAATTGATGGAATTACAAACAGTGTTGGGATTGTAAGTTTCTTTGCGGGTGAAGGAATTAAATATTTAGTAGGGGGTGGACGAATCTCGTCTTATCTCTTTTTGTATTTATCTTTTGTGTTAATTTTTTTATTAATTTATTTTTTGTTTTTGAGTTTATAAAATTTTAATGATTTTTTATTTTTTTTTTCATTATTTTATATTTTAATTCTTTTGAATTTGAATATTTGATCTTAAATAAAAAAAATAAGTATGAATAAAAATCAATCAATATAGTAAGATAAGAGAAAAAATAATTGCATATTTTATTACATATTCATTCATTTATATAATATTCACTTATTTATATTATATATTCATTCATTTATATAATATTCACTTATTTATATTATATAATATTCGTATTCGCTTATTTATGTTATGTTATATATATAATATTCACTTATTATTTATTATTTTATAATTATTTTATATTTATTTTATACCTATTATATGTTATTATATTATTTTTATTTTAAATAATATTATTTTAATATAATCTTATCATTATTATATATTATATTATATTTTTATTACATATTATTTATTACATATTATTATGTTTTTTATATAATATAATTTTTTATATAATATTTTTATATAATATACATAATATCGTTTATACACAATATTGTTTATTTTTCATAGTATTTATAATAATATTTATATAATTATATAAATAATATAAAATAGCGGATCTCTCTTCGTCCTGTTTAGTTAGTTTCTTTTGGTTCCGAAGTTATTTCTATGTTGCTTTCTTCCTCATTTTCCTCATTTTTCTCCGTTGCTGAGGTTTCCTTGAGCTTTTTAGTAATAATAGGTAAAGGCATTCTGCCTAAATAGTATACACAAGTAATAAATAAGAGAATACTAAAGATTCGAGCCAGAGAATTTCTCAATTCTAAAAGAAGGTACTTATTAGATTGAATGGAATGATTTTGCCGTATCCAGAATAAGACCAATTCAACCCACTTAATAAAAAAAATGTGACCAATTAACCAACCAATAAAACTACTTGTTACAAATAACATCTTGTTGTTGCATCGAAACAGATAAATGTTGACTAATCTGGCTAGTGTTGAACTTGGTAAAATAAAATGGTTGAATAATTGAAAAATGAAATTATTCAGGAATATACATTGAATATTGAAATTACGTATTGAATTTCTAGTAGTAGATCCATAATCTAAAAAGTGCTTCTTATTGTTCCAGAAGAAATGAAATAAAAGATATGGTAGAAC